AAAATTGCGAAAACAAAAAAAGAATCAATGTATAGATTCCAGTCCTCTTTCTTTTCTCACTTTTCTCATAACAGGTTCTTTTTGACCTCTAACAAAAGGGTTTTTCTTCTTCAATAAACACGAGTTTTGACTCCTTTATTTTTTTTATTTTATTTAATAAAGTAAATAGAATAAAAAAGTCACTAAACTCATCGAATTAACTTCTCATTGATGTATTGTTTCATCGAGATTTAATCCAAATCACGATGGTATTTTTTTGTTCCTGAGTGGGTCTCTTTCATCTTTTTAGGTTTATGCTCTACTCCGGGTAAAGATTTGCCCGATTTTGATTTGCACATATAGGACAAATGCCCCCTTACCATTTCTTTTTGTTATGACTTTCTGCTTTTTTTTTCAATTTTTTTTTTCACACCTTCCAAGTATTTATTAACATTAACTCGCTTGACAAAGAAGCCAAATCGGAATCATTTATGATAGAACTAGTAATCATAGATATATTACCAATCAAATTGGGTTTTTCTAAACGGAGCCTGGATACTTCATTTTTTAGTTTTTTAGTCCAACCAAGCCAACCATAAATTATTCGAAGTAATATTAATCCCCCCAAAATAGATCTAATTGCACTTCACGCTCCAAATTTTTGATGATTCAATGAATCTTTCTTGGTTGGGCGAAACAGAGGATATCTCCATCCGGGAAGAAAACGGGGAAATCCCATACGACCCAAGATGTCTGACAAGTCGCACTATACGTCAACCCAAGATGCATCTTCCTCTCCAGGACTTCGGAAAGGGACTTTTGGAACACCAATAGGCATTAAATGAAAGAAAAAAGAACTAAGTACTGTATTTCACTTTGATGTAGAAACGTAAGAATATTATTTTATTGTCTTTATAATATATATTGGCTTTTATCGTATTTATTTTATCCATGGATTAGAAAAAGTCATAAAGAAAAACAGGATGAATAAAGTCAAATTATTATGAATAAGGCGATGAAATGAATAAGTATGTACGCATTCGCTCATAGAAAATGGTATCAACCCCCATTGCGTATTGGTACTTATCGAGTATAGAATAAATCTGCTTCTCTTTATTCCTACGAACAAAATTGTTCCATTATTTTATTACCAACAGAATAGAACAAATATTAACCCCTGTTCTGAAATAATCAATTCACTGAACAAGGGAGGTCCATAGGATAGTCATAGTAGAGTCTTTTCCAATGCAATAAAGTTACGTAGTGTCTATTTATCTTTGAGAAAGGGGTATTTCCATGGGTTTGCCTTGGTATCGTGTTCATACCGTTGTATTGAATGATCCCGGCCGGTTGCTTTCTGTTCATATAATGCATACAGCTCTGGTTGCTGGTTGGGCCGGTTCGATGGCTCTGTATGAATTAGCAGTTTTTGATCCTTCTGACCCCGTTCTTGATCCAATGTGGAGACAGGGTATGTTTGTTATACCCTTCATGACTCGTTTAGGAATTACCAATTCATGGGGTGGTTGGAGTATCACAGGGGGAACTGTAACGAATCCGGGTATTTGGAGTTACGAGGGTGTAGCTGGGGCACATATTGTGTTTTCTGGTTTATGCTTTTTGGCAGCCATCTGGCATTGGGTATATTGGGATTTAGAAATATTTTGCGATGAACGTACAGGAAAACCTTCTTTGGATTTGCCCAAGATCTTTGGAATTCATTTATTTCTTTCAGGAGTGGCTTGCTTTGGTTTTGGTGCATTTCATGTAACAGGCTTGTATGGTCCTGGAATATGGGTGTCCGATCCTTATGGACTAACGGGAAAAGTACAACCTGTAAATCCAGCATGGGGCGTGGAAGGTTTTGATCCTTTTGTTCCGGGCGGAATAGCTTCTCATCACATTGCAGCAGGGACATTGGGCATATTAGCGGGGTTATTCCATCTTAGCGTCCGCCCGCCACAACGTCTATACAAAGGATTGCGTATGGGAAATATTGAAACCGTTCTTTCCAGCAGTATCGCTGCTGTCTTTTTTGCGGCTTTTGTTGTTGCTGGAACTATGTGGTATGGTTCAGCAACTACTCCGATCGAATTATTTGGGCCCACTCGTTATCAATGGGATCAGGGGTACTTTCAGCAAGAGATATATCGAAGAGTTAGTGCTGGGCTAGCCCAGAATCAAAGTTTATCAGAAGCCTGGTCTAAAATTCCGGAAAAATTAGCTTTTTATGATTACATCGGAAATAATCCGGCGAAAGGAGGATTATTCAGGGCGGGCTCGATGGATAACGGGGATGGAATAGCGGTTGGATGGTTAGGACACCCCATCTTTCGAGATAAAGAAGGACGGGAACTTTTTGTACGTCGTATGCCCACTTTTTTTGAAACATTTCCAGTCGTTTTGGTAGACGGCGACGGAATTGTTAGAGCGGATGTTCCTTTTAGAAGGGCAGAATCGAAGTATAGTGTTGAACAAGTAGGTGTAACTGTTGAGTTCTACGGCGGCGAACTCAATGGAG